ATAAAGAAAAGAACCAGAGATTTTTACCCTTTTCTAAAAAGAAAAAGAAGTGCCTCTATTTAGAGATTTATCTACTTAGATGAATAAATCATACTCTATCTATATTATTAACGAATATGTATTCCAACCTATCTCGAGGTATTTGTATCAATACCTATTCGGTAGATCCTTTTTTTTTTCTGTGCCAGGAACCAGATTTGAACTGGTGACACGAGGATTTTCAGTCCTCTGCTCTACCAACTGAGCTATCCTGACCTTTTCTTGTGCATCATCCTAGTAGAGTATTTGTATCTATGTCAATTAAAGGGACTAAAAAATCAATAAAGTATTCCAAATTCCAAATTTGGAAATGGGGGGGGGTAGTCCTATGCATTGTGCATGGCTTACTTAATAATACTTAAAAATAGAGTTAATAATCGAAGTTCCTTGCCTATACTATAATAAAAAAGAAATCTATTCAATGAATAGCATAAGATCCATTGAGTTCTCTTCGCACTCCTTTGTGAAAGAGTAGAATGAGAAAGTTAATGAATCTTAAACCGATTGATAAAAAGAAAAAAAGAGGATAAATACTATAGTATAGTTAGAGTTAGGGAATAAAAGAGGGTTTGGGGATAGAGGGACTTGAACCCTCACGACTTATAAAGTCGACGGATTTTCCTTTTACTAGAAATTTCATTGTTGTCAGTATTGACATGTAGAATGGGACTCTCTCTTTATCCTCGTCCGATTAATCCACTTTTTAAAAGATCTCGAAAACTATGAATTGAAGGATTTGATTACTCAATATTCGATTGGAATGGATTCACAATAATTCTAAAAAAATTCTGAATTTTCTATTTCATAATCATTCCTAATTTCATTCTAAAAAAGAATAAAGAACCTATATTATGATATGGGTTCTGTGATTAATCGTTTGCTATGTCAGTATCCATATGTGTGTATTAGATGTATAAACCCCTTACTTTCTCTAATTTAGAGGGAGTTCCACTACCAACACAACGTAATCAACTCGATTCGTTAGAACAGCTTCCATTGAGTCTCTGCACCTATCCTTTTCCTTTGGATTCTAGTTCGAGAACCACTTGTTTTCTCAAAACACGGATTTGGCTCAGGATTGCCCTTTTTTAATTCCAGGGTTTCTCTGAATTTGGAAGTTACCACTTAGCAGGTTTCCATACCAAGGCTCAATACAATCAAGTCCGTAGCGTCTACCGATTTCGCCATATCCCCATTTTCCTTTTCTTTGATTGAGACCTAGATTCCTTGTGTAATTTCATCCATCTCTTAGTTTTTTTTTTGAATCGTTGAATTCATTACTCGACGTAGTCTAGCAGTTCGTCTCTATTTGAGAGACCCTGCTTGTTGCAATTCAGAATTGAATTGATTCTATCGTTGATGTATTTGCAATTCAATCCGAATCAATATATCCCAAAGTTTTTCTCTCCCCCACCCTTCTTTTTTAGAGTATTCAAAATCATACTCTAACGCTTGATATTCATTTTTTTTTTTCTAATCAGAATTAGCAATTTAATTTGCTATGATTCTATGTTCTCCTTAGTGAAATATTAATCATTAAATTATTAAGAAATAACAAAAAAAAAAAACAAAATATCTCAAAAAATGTCTATAATGATCGAATGAAAATGCCAAGAAATTCGCATTTTCTCTTTATTATATCTTTCATATATATTATTCTTTTCTATGTATTAGATTACTTGTCCGAGCCATATCAAATTGAAAATATCTGAAATCAAATTCAATATAGAAATTGGAATAGATTTTATTCTATTAGAAAAATCAATTTGCGAATTAGAGAAATAAAAAGAAAGTTCAATAAATTCTATAATCCTATTTAAGGATATCCTCTAGTTAAGCATATCAAGCTAACTTGATTTTTATGAAGTTCTAGTATTTTTTTCTAAGTAGAACTTCAAATTTCGAACTAGTTAATAGCTAAGATTAATAATTAAGATCTGACATTTTACAGATTTCCTATACTATACATATTTCTATTTGTTACACTATTTCTGTTATGTAAGCCCACTTAGCTCAGAGGTTAGAGCATCGCATTTGTAATGCGAGGGTCATCGGTTCAAATCCGATAGTCGGCTTTTTTCTATATCGATGTTCCATGAACAAGAATCTCTCTTTTTCTCCGAATTAAATGGAGAATCCAGGATCTATTCTGTGGTTCTACCTTACAATTTTGCTAGATACAAAACAATAAAATAAATAATATATATACAAAAAATCCAGATGTTGATGAAATTCCATTTTTTGTGGTACTTTAGTAGATTTTACTCTGTTTATCCTTTAGTTTAATTCAGTTTTAATTTCGCTGTATTCTTTAATGTAAATACAATGAAATTCATTGTGTAAAATGAAATTTCAATAAAATAAAAAAGGAGTCTTCATGTCCCGTTATCGAGGACCTCGTTTTAAAAAAATACGCCGTCTGGGAGCTTTACCAGGACTCACTAGAAAAACACCTAAATCCGGAAGTAATCTGAAAAAGAAATTCCATTCTGGGAAAAAAGAGCAATATCGTATTCGTCTTCAAGAAAAACAGAAATTGCGTTTTCATTATGGTCTGACAGAACGACAATTACTTAGATATGTACATATCGCTGGAAAAGCAAAAAGGTCAACAGGTCAGGTTTTACTACAATTACTTGAAATGCGTTTGGATAATATCCTTTTTCGATTGGGTATGGCTTCAACCATTCCTGAGGCCCGGCAATTAGTTAACCATAGACATATTTTAGTTAATCGTCGTATAGTCGATATACCAAGTTTTCGTTGCAAACCCCGAGATATTATTACTACGAAGGATAACCAAAGATCAAAATGTCTGGTTCAAAATTCTATTGCTTCATCCGACCCGGGGAAATTGCCAAAGCATTTGACGATTGACACATTGCAATATAAAGGACTAGTTAAAAAAATCCTAGATAGGAAGTGGGTCGGTCTCAAAATAAATGAGTTGTTAGTTGTAGAATATTACTCTCGTAAGACTTGAACTTAATGAAAAAAGGAAAGGTTCATAGAATTTTCTTCCTCTTCCCCTTTCCCCGAACTAAATCGACCTAAGGCCCTTAATTGGTATTTTCCATTCAACTAGCAGAAATGGATTAACCCTAGGATCCTTTTTTTTTTTTGTTCTTTCCTCTATGTGTATTTTACATACCACAGTAATTTACTATAGAGAATTTCTATTAAATAAAGGTATTATTGCTGGAATAAACTGTTATTTGATTTGATACATTGTGATCGTTAACGTTGATGAATTAAGAGAAACGGAAAGAGAGGGATTCGAACCCTCGGTAAACAAAAGTCTACATAGCAGTTCCAATGCTACGCCTTGAACCGCTCGGCCATCTCTCCTACATAATCTTATTATGGAAAATAAACTGAGTGAATAGCGAGTTTTCCTATTCCTGCAGTACAGGTACAACCACAACCGCTCGGGGGTTCCTTGGTTCTATTGGAAAAATTCCTTTTCATCTAAGTGGAAGGATCCAGGATTTTTTTACTAGGAATTCCGCTCCCTCGAAAAGTTTTAGTTTGGGTTTTCCCCAAACCAAAGAAAAAGAGAATGGAAGAATTCTTCTTATTCCATAATAAAATAAAGGAACCCTAAAATTCTGTTTGCATAAGGTACGCTACGCCATACAATCGGAATCTAAAAAAGGGTATGAGACAATTAATGACTTTGAAAACGCGAAATAGCTGATGAGAGAAGTTATTGTTGAGAAATAGAAAAGTGGAATGAAATCCAATCTTAGTCAAATATTTCATATCTCTTCTTGTCCAAACAGAAGGAAAAGGACACAATTTGAGCTGAGCGGAAAATCCATACCTCTCTTATCCATTTATAGCATATATATGGATCGATCGATTTATAAGAATCGAATGTGTTTGTTTTTATGGTATTTTGTGAAGGAATGAAAACAATTCTATATAGAATGGGTTGGGAATTATGCCTAGATCCCGTATAAATGGAAATTTCATTGATAAGACCTCCTCAATTGTAGCCAATATTTTATTGCGAATAATTCCGACAACCTCAGGGGAAAAAAGGGCATTTACTTATTATAGAGATGGTGCGATTTGACTCTTTTTTTTTTTTTAGCCCTACCTACACCTCAGTCTTACGAGAAAGAGAGGGGGTTCGCATAGAGAGAACAAAATTAGTAAAGGAAACCCACGCTTGGAGAAGGTGAGGTGAACTAACAATTCCTTCTGTCGTGTATCCTCGATTGATGCGGCCTCAGATGCTTCAATTGTAGATTTGAGTATTGAGCGAAAGGTTACACCTACAGGATAGGTTCTGTATTACAGGCCAATCCTACTCTACTAGTACCAATAGGCAGCATAGGGGAGAAAAGCACTACACCTAGAAATAGGAATCAACAAGAGAAAAACTTTGTTAGAAATTAGCCCTTTCCTGATCGGTATCAGGGCTGGGAAGAATGGTTGGGATAACAAACAACCATCAGGTTTGTACTTTGGATACCCCTATAACCATCAAAGATCGTTGAAGTGGCTAATTCCTCTAAATAGGAGGCGTTGAGAACAAAGAAATTCTTGGAGCTATCGTTTTCCTCTAGCATTAATAGAATTCATTGGTGTTAAGAAAAACCTCTTGCGGGAAGGTTGGCTAGAGATTTCTTGGAAAAATACCAGCCCCTTTCGGTCCATAATGAGATGGGACTAATTCTATTTTTATTCTATAGATTATTTCGCTTAGTACTATGTACAGAAGGGAGGAGCCGTATGAGATGAAAACCTCATGTACGGTTTTGGAACGGAGATTTTTTGAATAGAATGAACGACCGTAACGGATGTTGGCTCAATCCGAAGGAAATTATGCGGAAGCTTTGCAGAATTATTATGAAGCTACGCGACTAGAAATTGATCCCTATGATCGAAGTTATATACTCTATAACATAGGCCTTATACACACAAGCAATGGAGAGCATACAAAGGCTTTGGAA